AAAGGTAACTATCTCGGTTTCATATATGAATTTCTATAGAATCCGTGAAAAAGCCTTTCCCTTCTAATTAGTAATTAGAAGAAGGAAAAGGCTTACTATCTTTGGGATCTGATGCTACACCGCTGCTCAATACCTTAGGGGATCAACTCTATTACATAAGTTGATTCCTAACTTTTATCTCATATCATGACATAAATAAGCAGTCCTTATTGTATCGGCCCAAAACCTCACGAATTGATCTTTACGGCGCTTCCTCTATCAATTAGATCCTTTATCCATAGAATTATCTAGGCATACCTATTTCTTCCTATTTCAAATTCTAAAATTCTATGAAGTTTATTTCTTTGCTACAGCTGATAAAAATCGTTGTTTTGGACGATAGATATGTAGAAAGCCTATTTTTTCTAGTATTTATTAACAGATTTGCTCTTTTTTTCCCTTTCTATAGTGGAGATAGTCGCACGTAATGACAGATCACGGCCATATTATTAAAAGCTTGTGGTAAGAATGGGTTTCGCTCTAGTGCACGAAAATAATATTCCAAAGCTTTCGTATGTTCTCCGTTTCTTGTGTGGATAAGGCCTATGTTATAGAGTATATAACTTCGATCATAGGGATCAATTTCTAGTCGCATAGCTTCATAATAATTCTGTAAAGCTTCTGCATAATTTCCTTCGGATTGAGCGGACATCCGTTACGGTCGTCATTCGATTTAAAGAATCTCCGTTTCAGAACCGTACATGAGATTTTCATCTCATACGGCTCCTCCTTTATGTACATAATCAGAATAATACATGGAATCAAAAAAGATTTAAATATTCTCATTATAAACTGAGCGGGGCTGGTGTTTTTACAAAAAATCTCTAGCCAACCTTCTTGTAAAAGATCTTTCCTTAACATCTAGTATGTTGGTACTAGATAAAATAAAAAAAGGTGACTCCAGCAATTTCTTTGTCTTAAACGCATCTTAATTTTCAGGAATAAGTCACTTCAACAGTCTTAGATGGTTATACGGGTATCCAAAACACGAACGAGATGGATGTTTGTTGTCCCAACCATTCTTGTTAATCCCGATCCTGATAAGGAAAAGGGATAATTTATAACAAAGTTTTCGTGTTGTTGATTCCTAGGAGTAGTGCCTCTTCCTCTATGCCTCCTATTGGTACTAGTGGAGTAAGTTTGACCTAACCCATAGGTGTAACCTTTCGCTCAATACTCTAGAATCGACAATTGAAGCATTTGAGGTTGCATTAATCGGGGATACACGACAGAAGGGCTTGTTTTATTTACAAACTTCACCTTCAACAAGCGTAGATTTATTTCAATAATCTTTTTCTTTCGATCCTGAATAATAATGTGTCTTTCTACTAAGAAGTGGTAAAAAATATAAATAAATAACTAAATTAAATTCTAATAAATTACTAATTACTAAATTTAATTTTAAATTCTAAAATAAAGAAAAATTTAAAATAAATAAATCAAAAATACAATAATCAAATCGCACCATCTCTGTAATAGGCGAATGCCTCTTTCTCGCCCGAAGTTGTCGGAATTATTCGTAATAAGATATTGGCTACAATTGAAAAGGTCTTATCAATAAAATTTCCATTTATTCGAGATCTAGACATAGGCAGAAATTCATTCTATAATTTCTTTTAATTACCTTTCGTGAGAAAAAAATCCCACAAACAACGGAATTTTACAATTTACAATACGAAATAACATAAAAACACACTCAGTAAAATTAAACTTCTATTCACAAATTGTTTCTTTTTGACAGGAATCAATAAAAACTAAGAAATATTTGAAGCCGATTGGATTTCATCCAAATGTAAATTAAAATTAAATATAAAATATAGTAGTATAAGAATATAGGAAACTATTCCGATTTCATCAAAGTTTAAGAATCAACGAATTTATCCTAATCTGTAGGATAATTCGAAAAGTTTTGATTGAATTATGATCCAAAGAGGAAAAAGAAAAGAATCGAATAATCGTTCAATGATCGATGAAAATAGAATAATAGTCTAAACTAAATAAAATCATGATCTAAGGGTAGCCATTAAACATAGTCTAAAAAAATGGATCAATCGGTGGAGTCGTTCCAATTCAGGGATTTAATTCGGTATAAATATTCGAAAATAAAGAATAAAGTCGGGAGTGCCATCTTTGTGAACATGAATAGATATCTTATATTTATTGTTTTAAACATTTTGTCCCACAAAATTATCTTTATCCCCAGCCTCCAAAGCCTCCAATAAGGGTTTGGCAAAGTTTTTCTATTTTTATAGTTAAAATAGAGTGTACGCACCTATCCAAAAACCTAATATGAATCACTATTCATTCGGTTTATGAACCATAATCATTACGTAGGAGAGATGGCCGAGTGGTTGAAGGCGTAGCATTGGAACTGTTATGTAGGCTTTTGTTTACCGAGGGTTCGAATCCCTCTCTTTCCGTACTCTTCACCTAATTCACCAATGTTATTGATCGCACAAAT